ATTTAGTAATAATAATAATTGAAGTAAAGTTATAAAAAATTAAATTTATTTAAAATAATTAATTAAATAATATATATAATAATAAATAAATTAAATAATTAATAATAATTAAATAATATATATAATAATAAATTAAATAATTAATAATAATTAAATAATATATATAATAATAAATTAAATAATTAATAATAAATAATTAAATAATATATATAATAATAAATAAATTAAATAATTAATAATAATTAAATAATATATATAATAATAAAAATCTAATTGATAATAATTAAATAATATATATAATAATAAATGAATTGAAGTTTAATTAAAAAATAAAAATCTAATTGAAGTTTAGTAATTCTTGTTTTTGGAGAGAGGGTTCCATTGGCATGCATCCAGTAGGAATTGAACCTACGACTTCGCCAATTATGAGTTGGGCGCTTTAACCATTCAGCCATGGATGCTTCGGGAGAATCCTCGTACCTCCAAATTCCAATTGAATTGAAATCTTTTAGATAAATCAATGCATTAAAGGAGGTAAACATGCAAAAAATGCATCAATTCAAATACTGGATTTTCGAATTCAGAGAGATATTTAGAGAGATCCGGAATTCTCGCGATTTCTTATATTCATGGACTCAAATTAATTCAGCGGTATCTTTCATTCACATTTTTTTCTATCAAGAGAGTTTGATAAAACTCTTGGACTCCCGAATTTGGAGTATCCTACTTTCACGCAATTCACAGGGTTTAACAAGGAATCGATATTTCACGATCAATAATGTAGTATTCTTTGTAGTAGGGATCCTTCTATATCGTATTAACAATCGAAAGATGATCGAAAGAAAAAATTTCTATTTGACAGGACTTCTCCCTATACCTATGAATTCCATTGGACCCAGCAATGATGAGAGATTGGAAGACTCAAAAGATTCAACCAATATCAATAGGTTGATTGTCCCGCTCCTGTATCTTCCAAAAAGAAAAAATATATCTCAGAGATCTTTTTTCTCTGATAGATGGTCAGAACTTCATCTGGATTCAAATCCTACTGAGAGGTCCAGTAGAGATCCGAAATTGTTAAAGAAAGAAGAAGATGTTTCTTTTCTTTTTTCCAGGCGATCGGAAAATAAAGAAATAGAAAATATAGTCAAGATAAGTATGTATTTACAAAAGACTGTCTCAATTCATCCTATTTCATCCGATCCAGGATGTAATATGGTTACGAAGGATGAACTTGACAATTCTAATAAGATTTCCTTATTGAACAAAAACCCACTTTTTGGTTTATTGCATCTATTCCAGGACCGGAACAGGGGGGGATACATGTTACACCACTATTTGGAATCAGAAGAGAGATTTCACGAACTGGCGGATCTATTCAATCTATCAATAACCGAGCCGTATCTGGTGTATCATAAGCGATTTTCTTTTTCTATTGATTCTTTCAAATCGGATCCAAAACGATTCTTAAGTGAGGTATTCAGGAATGAATCAAAAAAGAAATCTTTATTGGTTCTACCTCCTCTTTTTTATGAAGAGAATGAATCTTTTTATCGAAGGATCATAAAAAAATGGGTCCGCACCTCTTGTGGGAATGATTTGGAAGATCCAAAACCAAAAATAGTGGTATTTACTAGTAACAACATAATGGAGGCAGTCTATCAATATAGATTGATCCAAAATCTGATTAAAATACAATATAGTATCTATGGGTACATAAGAAATGTATGGAATCGATTAATTAAAAAGAATAGATTCGATCGCAATTTCGAATATGGAATTCAAAGGTATCAAATAGAAAATGATACAATGAATCATAGAACTATAATGAAATACACGATCAACCAACATTTATCAAATTGGAAAAAGAGTCAGAAGAAAAGGTTCGATCCTCTTATTTGGATTTCTCGAACTGAGGGATCCGTGAATAGGGATCCTAATGCATATAGATACAAATGGTCCAATGGGACCGAGAATTTCCAGGAAAATTTGGACCATTTCATTTCCGAGCAGAATAGCCGTTTTCGAGTAGTGTTTGATCGATTACGTCTTACTAAATATTCAATTAATTGGTCTGAGGTTATCGACAAAAAAGATTTATCTAAGTCACTTTGTTTCTTTTTGTCCAAGTTTCTTCCCTTTTTGTCTAAATCACTTCCTTTTTTCTTTGTTAGTTTCGGGAGTATGCCCGTTCATAGGTCCCAGATCCACATCTATGAATTGAAAGGTCCGAATGATCCACTCTGTAATCAGTTGTTAGAATCAATAGGTCTTCAAATAGGTCATTTGAAAAAAAGTAAACCCTTCTTATTGGATGACTACCATACTTCCCAAAAATCGAAATTATTGATCAATGGAGGACCAATATCACCTTTTTTGTTCAATAAGATACCAAATAGGATGACGGATTCCTATTTCTCAATGATATCCCACGGTCAAGACAATTGGTTGAATCCCGTGAAACCGTTTCATAGAAGTTCATTGATATCCTCTTTTTTAAAAGCAAATCGACTGCGATTCTTGAATAATCCATATAATTTAGGCTTCCATTGTAACACAAGATTCTCTTTTTATGTGGAAAGGGCCTGTATCAATAATTATGATTTTATGTATGGACAATTCCTCAATATCTTGTTCAGTCGAAACAAAATATTTTCTTTGTGCGGCGGTCAAAAAAAACATGCTTTTTTGGAGAGGGATACTATTTCACCAATCGAATTAAAGGTATCTAACATTTTAATACCTAAGGATTTTCCACAAAGTGGTCACGATAGAACTTTTTACTCGATCGCAGACATTTTGGGAACACCTCTAACAGAGGAAGAAATAGTCCATTTTGAAAGAATTGATTTTCAACCTCTTTCAGATATGAATCTACCTGATTCAGAAGGGAAGAACTTGGATAAGTATCTCAATTCCAACATGGGTTTAATTCAAACTCCATATTCTGAGAAATTTTTCCCATCCGAAAAGAGGAAAAAACGCAGTCCTTATGTAAAAAAATCCCTTGAGAAAAGGGAGATGTATAGAACCTTTCAAATAGATAGTTTTTTTGAAACTCTCTCAAAATTGAATAGATTCAAAAGATATATACCATGGTTACTTACCTCGACAGGGCACAAATATCTAAAATTGATATTTTTAGATACTTTTTCAGACCTAGTGCCGATACTAAGTAGCAGTAAAAAATTCCAAAAATTGATATCCATTTTTCATGATATTATGCATGGATCAGATATATTATGGGGAATTCTTCAGAAAAAATTGTGTCTTTCACAATGGAATCTGATAAGTGAGATTTCGAGTAAGTCTTTCCATAAACTTCTGCGCGAAGAAATTATTCATCGAAATAATGAGTCACCATCGACACATCTGAGATCGCTAAATATTCAGGAGTTCCTCTATTCAATCCTTTTCCTTCTTCTTGTTACTGGATATCTAATTTATACACATCTTCTCTTTGTTTCTCGATTGTATGGTGAGTTACAGACAGAGTTTCAACAGGTCAAATCTTTGATGATTCCATCATACATGATTGAGTTGCAAAAACTTCTGGATAGGTATCCTATATCGGGACTTAATTCTTTCTGGTTAAAGAATCTTTTTCTAGTTGCTATGGAACAATTAGGAAATTTTATAGAAGAAAGACGAGGTTCTGCTTCTGGCGGCAACATGCTATGGGGTGGTGGTGCCATTTATGAGGTCAAATCCATACGTTCTAAGAAGAAAGATTTTAATCTCATCGATCTCATAAGTATTATACCAAATCCCATGAATCAAATAGCTTTTTCGAGAAATACTAGACATCTAAGTCATACAAGTAAATCGATATATTCCTTGATAAGAAAAAGAAAAAACGTAAATAGTGATTGGATTGATGATAAAATAGAATCCTGGATCTCGAAGAGTGATTTGATTGCTGATAAAGAAAGAGAATTCTTGGTTCAGTTCTCTACCTTAACGACAGAAAAAGGGATTGATCAAATTCTATTGAGTCTGACTCATAGTGATCATTTATCAAAGAATAACTCTGGTTATCAAATGATTGAAGAACCGGGAACAATTTACTTACGACATTTAATTGACATTCATAAAAAGGATCTAATGAATTATGAGTTCAATACATCCTGCTTAGCAGAAAGACGGATATTTCTTGCTCATTCTCAGGCAATCACTTATTCACAAACCCCGTGTGGGGTTAGTAGTTTTGATTTACCATCCCATGGGAAACCCTTTTCGCTCCGCTTAGCGCTACCCCTAGGGGGGGGTATTTTAGTGATAGGTTCTGTAGGAACTGGACGATCCTATTTGGTCAAATACCTAGCGAAAAACTCTTATGTTCCTTTCATTACAGTATTTCTGAACAAGTTCCTGGATAACCATCCTAAGGGTTTTAATATTGATGAGAATGATAGTGAAGAGAAAATTTTTGATGATAGAGAGGGTACCATTTACAGTCTTTTACCTAGTAACGATAGTCAGGATAGTAACTATAGTTACGATAGTGATGATAGTGAGGATTTCGACCGTGACCTTGATAGGGAGCTCAAGTTTATAACTATGAAGGATGTGCTACCTAGCGATCTGATACCGGAAATAGACCGATTTTTAATCACCCTTCAATTCGAATTAGCAAAAGCAATGTCTCCTTGTATAATTTGGATTCCAAACATTCATGATCTGAATATGAATCAGTGCAATGACTTATCCCTCGGTCTATTAGTGAACTATCTCTCTAGGGATAGTGAAAGATGTTCCACTAGAAATATTCTTGTTATTGCTTCGACTCATATTCCCCAAAAAGTAGATCCCGCTCTAATCGCTCCGAATAAATTAAATACATGCATTAAGATACGAAGGCTTCTTATTCCACAACAACGAAAGCACTTGTTTACTCTTTCATATACAAGGGGATTTCACTTGGAAAAGAAAATGTTCCATACTAATGGATTTGGGTCCATAACGATGGGTTCCAACATACGAGATCTTGTAGCACTTAC